TAGTTAACAATCCATTCGATAATTCTTCTCATTACCTCTCGCGGGAAAAGAATCCCACAAACAAAGGAATTGTACAGTACGAAATAACATAAAAAAAGACTCATTCTAAAAAAAAAAAAAGATGTGGACCTTCCACTAAAGCTGTTCCTTTGTGACAGGAATCAATAGTAAATATTTGAATCCGGTTGGATTTCACCCAAATCAAATGTATTCGTATACCAATGAACTGAATTCTTACTATTTCAATTTCATCGAAGTTGAAGAATCGAGCAATTTGTCATACAGATTATGATAACTCGAGAAGTTTGTTTTGATTGGATTAAGATCCAAGGAGGAAAATAATCATTCTATGATTAAAATAGAACAACCTTCTTTAGTGTGCATAGCGTGTATACACAATCAAAATATAGAAATCCATGGTTTAATTCAGGGAATTGTAATAGATCCATGGGGTAAGGAGTTGTTGTTGATAAATCTTAAACGGGAAGGGGGTTTTTTAATTCCTATGGAACCATAGTTAAGTATAAATATAACCATGTCTAAATGTAATTATATAAAAAAACTATAGATCCATCAGGGGATTCGTTACAATTCAGTGTTTAATCTGGTACCAGTATAAATATCAGAAAAAGACATATCGTCGTCTTAACAAAACAAACACGAATATATATATCTTTTCTTTTTCATTTTTTTTTAATGGGTTTTCACAATAAAAAAATATCCCTTTATATCTCCCGAACCCCGAAAGAAGATCCTTCTTTTTTTTCTATAATTGATTGACCATACCTATACTTACTGCAATACTATAAATGAAATGACTCGATATTCACTCGTTTTCTGGGTCTTAATCATAATATTTTGTAGGAGAGATGGCCGAGTGGTTGAAGGCGTAGCATTGGAACTGCTATGTAGGCTTTTGTTTACCGAGGGTTCGAATCCCTCTCTTTCCCTACCTTCACCTAATCTAATTTACGAACGTTACAAACCGCAATGTATCAAATACGAATAGATACTATTATTCTAACAGTTAAACCTTTCTTTGATATAGATTCGCTATTCCTAATTGCTGTAGTACAAAAATACAGGTAAAGGGTAGCCAAGGCATGAAAATTGACCCCGACCCACTTTTGATACCTAAATGGGATAGGAAAAAATCCGGATCAAGTCTCTCATCTAAAGTCAATTTACTTCGACGAAAAAGGGAGGAGCACCCGAACCCCTGTTCCTTGTTGTTTTAGTTAGGTTCAAGTCTGACGAGAATAATATTCTACGACTAGCAACTCATTGATTTTTAAACCAACCCACTTACTATCTATTATTTGATTGACTAATCCTTTATATTGGGATGAGTGAAGAGTCAAATGTTTTGGCAATTCCTCATGTGGGAATGAATCAAGAGAATTTTGAATCAGAGCTATGGATTTTTGTTCATCCCTTGTCGTAATAATATCTCGGGGTTTGCAGCGGTAACTTGGTATATCCACTATACGACCATTAACTAAAATATGCCTATGGTTAACTAATTGTCGGGCTCCTGGAATGGTCGAAGCCATACCTAATCGAAAAAGTATATTATCCAAACGCATTTCAAGTAATTGTAGTAAAACCTGACCTGTTGAACCTTTGGCTTTTCCAGCGATACGAACATATTTAAGCAATTGTCGCTCTGTCAGACCATAATGAAAACGCAATTTTTGTTTTTCTTCTAGACGAATACGATATTGAGATCTTTTCCCGGAACGCGATTGGTTTCGAGGATCACTTCCGGATGTAGGACTTTTACTAGTAAGTCCCGGTAAAGCTCCCAGACGGCGTATTTTTTTAAAACGAGGCCCTCGGTAACGAGACATAAATACTCCTTTATTTTTTTTTCATTTATTTTATAGAATTATAGAATAAACCTAAATTAAGACTGAACTAAACGATAAACAAAGCGACATCTACTGAAGTAGACTACAACAAAAAAGAAAAAAAAATGAGATGAATTGTATCAATATCCAGACTTTTTTGTATATTTTATATATTATATATAGTAAGAGTTTAGGGATACTTTTCCTAATTTGTTCGGGAGAGATCTCATTGCTCCAATCAGTTTTTTTTTTTCATAGTTGGAAGTTCTTACACGATAATAGATATAGATCAGTGACCAGACGAGGGAAAAGTCTTTTCAATAAGATTTCAAGGAGACATTATTCATTGTGTAAAAATGTAAAAGTAAAAAAAAAAAGTTGACCTAACGAAAGAAAAGCCTACTATCGGAATCGAACCGATGACCATCGCATTACAAATGCGATGCTCTAACCTCTGAGCTAAGCAGGCTTAGATAACAACACAAATTTGTGTTGTCCACAGGAATTTCCTAAAATAGAATAGTGGGATCCTAGTTAACTATTCATAATTCATAATGAATATAGATATGCATATAGAAAGAATGGAATAGAATTAAATAGAATGAATAAGAATATATAATTCTATTTATATATATATAAAATTATAAAAATTACATAACATAAAATAAATATAATAATATATTAATATGTAGAGAACAATTGAAATTCAAAATTTTCTAATATATTCTAAAAAATAAAGTTATATATTCTATGGATTAGGTATACTTTTAGTATTTTAGTAAAAGAATTAGATTCTAATTATAATGTTATAGTGGGCCAGCCCTAAGGAAAAGATAAGGATACAGATCAAAATGAAACATTCCTCTGGTTTAATTCGAAAAAGTAGGGGATAAAAAAAAAAGAATTGACCCTTCAAGTATTCTAAATATCTCGTAAAAATGGAGAGGAAAAGAGGGATATATGTGGTATATATCCATCCATATTGAATTGCAGATACATCAATGATAGAATCATTTCTGATTGGAACAAATGCCGGTCCTCTGATAGAGATGAAAGAATATAGTAGAGATGAAAGAATATAGACAAAAAAAAGCACAAACAAATAGGAGGAGACCCCTATATTTTTTATATTTTCTATATAGGAATTTTCATCTAAAGAATTTGAAGGCTCCAGCATAAATGAAAGAAAGAAGGAGATGGCATCCCAAAGAGATCCTAGAAAAAGGGGGATATGGCGAAATTGGTAGACGCTACGGACTTGATTGGATTGAGCCTTGGTATGGAAACCTACTAAGTGAGAACTTTCAAATTCAGAGAAACCCTGGAATTAAAAATGGGCAATCCTGAGCCAAATCCTGTTTTCATAAAAAGGTGGTTCAGAAAGAAAAAAAAAGGATAGGTGCAGAGACTCAATGGAAGCTGTTCTAACGAATAGGGTTGACTGCGTTGGTCGAGGAATCTTTCTATCGAAACTCCGGAAAGGATGAACCTATATACGTACGTATTTGTACTGAAATAGCAAAAATTAATGGGATCCGAATCCATTTTTTTTTTATTTTATATGTATATGAAAAATTTAAAATGGATTGTGAATCGATTCCAAATGGAAGGAAGAATCGAATATTCGCCGATCAAATCAGTCACTCTATGGTCTGATAGTTCTTTTGAAGAACTAACTTATTGGACGAGAGTAAAGATAGAGTCCCGTTCTACATGTCAATACCGACAACAATGAAATTTATAGTAAGAGGAAAATCCGTCGACTTTAGAAATCGTGAGGGTTCAAGTCCCTCTATCCCCAAAAAAGATCGGTTTTCCTTTCTAACTATCTTTTTATCCCCCCCCCTTTTTTTTTCAGCGGTTCAAAATTAGCTACGTTTCTCATTCACTCTTTCACAAACAAAAAAAAATCGGCAGAGAAATGTTTCTCTCTTTTCACAAGTCTTCTTATATATCTTATATATAATATATAAGATATACGCTCAAATGAACATCTATGAGCAAGGAATTCCTATTTGAAATATTCACAGTCCATATCGTTATTTTGAATTAAAATTCACTAAAAAAAAAAAAGTATTATTTTTGAAGATCCAAAAAATTCAAGGGCCTGCGTAAGACTTTGTAATGCTTTTTAGTCTATTTAATTGAATTGACATAGCCTAAGCGCCCTTTCTTTTAGTAGTATTTAGTAGTAGTAATATGGAAATGATGCACCGGGAAGAGTCGGGATAGCTCAGTTGGTAGAGCAGAGGACTGAAAATCCTCGTGTCACCAGTTCAAATCTGGTTCCTGACATGTGGTTAATATAATAATGTATACTCGTACAAATTAATCGATATAGATCATGATATATACGTATCTATTTTTGTCTCTAGCGATATACCCCTTTGGTTGTCTAAAGATATGCTCCAATTTTTTGTAGATGAGTAAAGAATACAATATTCTAAAATAGATAGAATCCATATATAGGTTAAAGAAAAAATTAGATTATGTTTCCTCTTCTTTTTTGTTTGCTCGTAGGGTGCTTTCTTTCATTCAAAAAGAATGTTAATACTTCATACATATCCGAAAAGTGAAGTTTTTTTAGTTGGTTGAAAACCCCAAAGTCTAAAAGAGTAAAACAGTGGGAATAGAAAAAATCATTTCAGATAGATACAGTACAAATAGAATCCAAAACCCTTTCATTTCTTTTCATTTTTTTTTTTTTTGCATTTTCTATTTCTTTATTTCCCTCTACGTGACTTTCTAGAACCCTTCTAAATGATGTGCGCGGTACAAAGTTCATGATAAAGAACTCTTTTGGTTCATTTTACCAGCTCATCTGAAAAAAAAAAAAAAAAATCTTCCCAATTTTTGGGGAATATCAATGAAACCCTATATTTGTTTTATTTCGCGCATCTATAATATGAATGAAAGTCCAATGACTCTGTTTGATCTCGAACAAAATGTAAAAATATTCCTCGAGTACCTGGAATCATAGAAGTGAAGAAAGATTAATTTCTTATCATTCAAAGAGCATCTTGTATTTCATAGAAATTTGGGGCAATATAATCCTTACGTAAAGGCCATCCTATCCAACTTTCGGGCATCAAAATACGTTTCAGGCGCGGATGATTATCATAATAGATTCCCAACATATCATAAGATTCC